GTCTTTTCCCCTGAGCTTTATTCAAATTAGCTTTTGCTATTTCAAGAGTTTGCTGTGCTTCTTGTGGATCGATGTCACTACTCTTCTCCGCATCATTAACTAAAATAGTGATTTCATTATTGCCTATTCTAGCAAAACCGCCCATCAGAGCCATTATTAACCATTGGTTGTTTAGGCGTATTTTCAAAATACCTATATCTACAGCTGAGGCAATAGGCGCATGATTTGGTAATATTCCAATTTGTCCGCTATTAGTAGATAAAATTATTTCCTCCACTTCTGAATCCCAAACAATTCGATTGGGGGTCAGTACACAAAGATTAAAAGTCATTTCTTCAAATTGCTCTCCATTTCTAAGTTCGTAGCCTTCGCAGTAGCTTCATCGATATTACCTACCAAATAAAAGGCTTGCTCAGGTAGACCATCTAATTCTCCAGAAAGAATCAACTTAAACCCTCTAATTGTTTCTGTTAGACTAACATATTTCCCCGGCGAACCTGTAAATACTTCTGCTACGAAAAAAGGCTGTGATAAGAAACGCTCAATTTTTCGTGCTCTTGCTACGGTTAAGCGGTCCTCTTCGGATAATTCATCCAACCCAAGGATAGCTATAATGTCCTGAAGTTCTTTGTAACGTTGTAAAGTTTGTTTAACTCTTTGCGCAATTTCATAATGTTCTTCACCAACGATTCGGGGTTGGAGCATAGTTGACGTTGAATCAAGAGGATCCACTGCTGGATAGATACCTTTGGCCGCTAATCCTCTTGATAGTACAGTAGTAGCATCTAAATGTGCAAATGTCGTCGCAGGAGCGGGATCGGTCAAATCATCTGCAGGTACATAAACTGCTTGAATAGAAGTTATGGACCCTTCTTTGGTGGAAGTAATTCTTTCTTGTAAAGAACCCATTTCAGTACTAAGGGTGGGTTGATAACCCACAGCAGAAGGCATTCGACCCAATAAAGCAGATACCTCAGATCCTGCTTGGACGAAGCGGAAGATATTGTCGATAAATAGAAGTACGTCTTGTTCATTGACATCTCGGAAATATTCCGCCATAGTTAGGGCGGTTAAACCGACTCTCATACGAGCTCCGGGCGGTTCATTCATTTGACCGTATACTAGAGCTACTTTTGATTCTGCAATATTTTGTTCATTAATTACTCCAGATTCTTTCATTTCCATGTAAAGATCATTTCCCTCACGAGTACGTTCACCTACTCCGCCAAACACGGATACACCTCCATGAGCTTTGGCAATATTATTGATCAATTCCATAATGAGTACTGTTTTCCCCACTCCAGCTCCCCCGAAAAGTCCTATTTTTCCTCCACGACGATAAGGAGCTAAAAGATCTACTACTTTGATTCCTGTTTCAAAAATGGATAATTTTGTATCTAATTGTATAAAGGCAGGTGCAGATCTATGAATAGGAGATGTTGTATCAGTATCTACAGGACCTAAATTATCAATAGGCTCTCCAAGTACGTTAAAAATTCGTCCTAGAGTTGCTCCTCCAACTGGAACACTTAGGGGAGCTCCCGTGTCAATTACTTCCATTCCTCTCATTAGACCATCCGTAGCACTCATAGCTACAGCTCTAACTCTATTATTTCCTAATAATTGTTGTACTTCACAAGTTACGTTAATTTGTTGACCAACAGTATCTCGCCCTTTAACTATCAGAGCGTTGTAAATATTAGGCATCCCCCCTGGGGGAAAAGCTACATCTAGTACCGGACCAATTATTTGGGCAATACGTCCCAGATTTTTTTTTTCAAGTGCAGAAACTTCAGGACCAGAAGTAGTAGGATTTATTCTCATATAAAAATATATCCATTTTTTTTTTTCGAAAAATATTGAAATCAAATATAAATGTTCGATAATAAAGCAAGTTTATCGGTTAATTCAATAATAAATAAGAAATGGGAGTTAGTATTCTATTTTAATAAATAAGAAATGGGAGTTAGTATTCTATTTTATTGGTACAATCAAATCCAATTAAATTTTTTAATAATTCAATCTCAATCATTGAATGATCAAGTTTAACCAAGTCATTTTAAAAATTTCAATTGGAGATCCAATCTTTCGAAATTATTTCATTTGTCTATCATTATAGACAATATAATCTATATTCTCTATGGAATTCGAACCTGAACCTTATTGACGATTCATTTTTTCTATCTCATTGGCTTTCTTATTAGACGATTTTTTAGACGATTTTTACCTAGTATTTTTTTTTACCTATTTTTTTTTTTCGAGAGGGAAGTCTGCCGATTTTTACATCTAGGATTTTTAATTTATAATATATATATATATACAAAATATATCACTATCAAGTACAAAATATATCACTATCAAGGTCAAGAGTGAATTTATTATTATTTAGATTAGGTATTTCGATTCAAAAATAAAAAATATAAATAAATAAATTAAATAAATAAAGGGTAATAGATTAGAAATTTGAAAAAAAAAACAAGGATTGGGTTGCGCCATACAT